AAATTTGGCATATAGTAACACGGTCCTGTCAATTCAATTTGAACAAAGAAAAAGGCGGTAAAGTCATAAAGTCAAATAAAATAGTCTTCTTGGAACAAAAATCTGCCTATCTATGACTAAGAGTGCGTTAGGACTAAGAGTGCACTACAAGGGAGTCCCCGGAGTTCGTAGAAAAAGAGCAAGTAAAGTAAATAAAAGGTTTTTCAGAATTGACAACAAGAATTTTGTTCTTTTTACGAACCTGATGTCGATAAATCCGCGAGTCTAGAAATTCATTTCGGCCAATTGAACCTTCTCGAACTGTTTCTTTTTAAGAACTAAAAATATTTGTGCCAAAATAACAGATGCCAAGAAGACCAAAAGACCTTGGACACGTAATGGATCTTGAAGTACTATTTCGGCATCTCCCTGACCAAATCCACCCACATTAGGATTACTCGTTAATGGTTGATCAAATTTGATGGATTCACCCTCTGAAACAAGAATTTCTGGTCCTGGAGGGATAATATCAACCACTTGACGTCCATCCGATGGGTCTGTTATGATTATTTCATATCCCCCTTTTTCTTTTCGTATGATTTTGCTTACTATGCCCGTTCCTGTAGCATTATAAACTGTATTGTTACTCTTGCTTCCGTCGGGATAAATCTGACCCCTTCCCCTATTTCCTCCTACATATATAGGATATTTTAAGAAGTGAACATCTTTCTTAGTAGCGGGGTCGGGGGAAAGAATAGGAAAGGTGATTTCACTATATTTCTGGCCGGGGACAGGCCCTATTACAAGAATATTTTTTTTATTAGGGCGGTAGCTCTGAAAAGACAAATTTCCTATCTTTTCTTTCATCTCGGGAGAAATACGATTGGAAGGAGCTAATTCAAACCCCTCCGGTAAAATAAGAACAGCCCCCACATTCAAACCCCCCTTCTTACCGTTAGCAAGGACTTGTTTTACTTGCTTATCATAAGGAATTCGAACAACTGCTTCAAATACAGTATCAGGAAGTACTGCTTGTGGAACCTCAATATCCACGGGCTTATTAGCTAAATGACAATTGGCACATACAATACGCCCAGTCGCTTCTCGTGGATTTTCATAACCCTGCTGTGCAAAAATGGGATATGCACTTGAAACGGGTGCCCGAGTTATGATATATATCATGAGCGATACGGAAATAGATCGAGTAATATGTTCCTTTATCCAAAAAAAAGTATTTCTAGTTTGCATGGTCTAATCGTTGGTCTGAAAATTTCTACAATAAATTGGGTAGGTCGCTAGTATAGTTTCCTATCCACGATTCTGCTACTTATTGGAATCATTTTACTGGAATACTATAGTATAAAAATAGTATGAAAACCCTCGGATAGAATGTTTTTAATACTTACGTAGAACTACAAAGTAAGAAACGTTCTAATTGGATTAATATTGGTGGATCATTTATCAATCATTCATTGAATGATAAATAACTACAAGTGATGGAGATACACGATTTAAATAATGAAAAATCCAATATTTAAAAAGAGTATCGAGAATAACCGGAAAAGTGGAAACAAGACCAGATATAATTTGATCATTATGACCAAATCCAAAATCTTTGTACACAGAACCAATCATTAGTTCCCAGCCGTGGGGTGAATGAAATCCGATACATAAATCGGTTAATAAAAGAATCGAAAAGGCTTTTACTGTATCACTTAAGTTATATAGGAATTCCTGAGCCCAAGAGTTGAGAATAACAAGTTCTTCATTAACTAAAATCGAATAACCACTTAGAATAACAAAACAGATTATATTTGTCGAGAAGTGTAAAATTGTATGGATACGATCCTCGTTGTGTATCTTGATTAATTGGATCGTTTCTTTGTGAATTCCTATAATAAACTTTTGTAGATATGTCTCCGAGTATTCCTTGATCATTTCTTCCAAGAGGAGAATTTCATCTAATTCTATGAACTTTGCTAGAATACTTTTTTCTTGAATATCATTCAAAAAAATTTCGGATTGGCCGATATTCGCCCAATAAATAACCCAAGATTCCATACTTTTAGTAAATGAGAGAGAAATCCACCAGGGCAGAAATACTATAGATGCAAGATACAAAAGAGGAGTGAATGCTTTCTTTTTTTCCATTTTTCGCCTGTTAATTAAAAATTAACCCACTCCATTTGTCGACTTTATATGATCGAATCTTTCAAACATGAGTTGTAGACAAGGCATCAAACCTATGAATCTATTTTATTTGTGATTTTATTTTGAATCTAGAAAGAATACAGAATAAGACTCCACTTCAAATTCGACTGAAAAAATAATACAAAATGGTGTTTCCAAATATCTCAATTCATCAAATTCCAAACAAGTGTCTCCTTTCGATGAATGGCCGAAAAAAGTACTTTAAGGAATGAATATTAATATTATTGAGATTGTGAGACGAAAGAACCCCTGATTCTATCAAAATATCCAATATTTCAAAAAAAAGTCCAACGATTCCCCATAGCATAGTCAAGAATAGAATAATTGAGAGAAAGATATTGTGATGGTCAAAAAAATGAGCGGCAAAACAAGACAGAAACAGGCCAGTTCTCATTATTAAGAAAACCCTTTATTGGGTAGTTAAAGAACACAAATGAAAGGATAAAAAGTCGATTGAAAAAAAAATTTACAAGATATCGTTTATCTGCATCTATTTATCTCCATCTAAAGTATCACTTAGTTATAGAAAAAAAGGATTCTTGCGTTTTTTTCCTCCTGCTGAGAAAGCATTCGTTGCCCTTCAAAATTAAAATACTTCAATCGGTACGCGCAAGAAATAGGCCAATTCCGCGGCTTTTTGTTCAATTTCTCGTGGAGTCAAATTCTCATCAGTACGAGTCAACGGAACAGCCCCCCGGCCTCTGATATCCATATAAACGACAGGACGAGCATAAATACCCTCTTTAACTTCTATTCGAACGGATTGAATATCTTTTATAAGGAATCGTAGGAATATGCGACGATTTTTTCCAGGAAATCCCCAACGAAAAATACACACTATTCCTTCCTTTCTATCGAATCGATCATAACCACTACCTACATTCCAGGAGATTGTGCACCACAAATAGGAACTAATAAAGAGACCCGCGATCCCGTAGAAAGACATCACGATCCCCTGTGGAAAAAAAATGATTTGCTGAGACGGGACAAAAGATATCAAATTTCTACCAAGAAAACTGGAAGTTCCAACCAACAAGAATCCTAATGAACCTAAAAAAACGATAAGGGCCCAGCAAAAATTACTTAGTTTTCGAGACCCCGTTATAAGTTCTATCCATATATGTTCTGATCGCCAACTCATACTTCATCCGATTGCATTTTATTGAAATTGAGAGAATACCCCAAATGATTTTGACTTTACTTTTTTTGTTTCCGAATGAACTTTGATTAACTAGCACTAGTTTGGTGTGAACTAGCACTAGTTTAATGGAAACTTTTAGGGGTAATTCATCAAATTTGTTTAGATCTAAAATAATAACATACCCCTCGTATGTATAATCCCAATATACATATTGATATACATATAGATCGACCCATTTAGGCATCCGGCGATCCTGATCTATTTGAAACTGGCTAGAATTCAGTTACCTATAGATCATTTTCTGCAGGCATAAGAGCTTTTTCCTTTATGTTCGGCAGAAATCACATGTTCTACCATATTTTATTTTCCGAAATAAATATCTATGTTATGCTACAAGTTTAAGTTTCAAAAAAAAAAAACGAATGAGATTGCGTCCCCTCAGATCTAAACAATCTTGTTTTTTTGAACATGAAGAAATAAAGAAGCCATTGCAATTGCCGGAAATACTAGGCCTACTAAAGGCACAAAAATAGAGGGAAAATTGAAAGTTGTCATAAAATGGGGTACCTCGGTTTATTATTTGTACCTGTTCTTTTTTTTTTTTAATATCATATTATATTTTATATTTATACTAATTATAATTTCTAATTGTAATTATTATGAATTCGTAGTTATTATTAATTAATTCAATTTGAAAATTTTTAATTAGAGATATTAGTATCTAAGTGAGTATATAGAATAAGTAAAAAGTCCAAGAAGGAATGTAGAACTAAATAAATGGACTTATTCATCTGTCTACATGAAAGATACATATGATAATCCATTTGATTTTTCTTCGTTTCTTTGTGTTTTGTTCTTGTCTTCGATTTTAATAAAGAAAGCGTTATCCGCAACTTTTGATTTTTTCTACAATTAGATCTTAATCTTAGGTCGCCAAAGAAAACTCCCTTTTTAGTTACTTTGATTCCGATAAGATAAGATTCGGATAAGTTAACTACTTGTTTCCTACAAATACAAAAATGGAACTTAGTGCACTCTACTTGATTGAATTGGAATTCAAAGGAAAGAAGGCGTGGAGCTTAAATAACTCACTCAGAATGCTTTTCAAAAGATTACGCGGTACGATTAGGTCGAATAAGCCCTTCTGGAATAAATATTCAGCCGCTTGTGAACCTTCGGGTACTGTTTTATTCAATGTTTGTTCAATTACTCTTTTACCCGCAAATGCAATGTAGGAATTTGGTTCGGCAATAATAATATCTCCCAACATACCAAAACTAGCTGTTACCCCGCCAGTAGTAGGAGATGTAAGGATTGATACATAGAATAACTTTTTATTTGATTGATAATCATATAAAGCAGACGATATTTTAGCCATTTGCATCAGGCTCAAACTCCCTTCTTGCATGCGCGCTCCCCCAGAAGCGCACACTATAATAAGAGGTAGAAATTGATTGGTAGCGTACTCAATCAAACGGGTGATTTTCTCCCCGACTACGGATCCCATACTACCCCCCATAAACTGAAAATCCATAACCCCAATTGCTACGGGAATACCATTTAGTTGACCTATGCCTGTTTGAACAGCTTCAGTTAATCCTGTCTTTCTTTGATAAGAATCAATCCGATCTTTATAAGGCTCCTCCTCCGAATGAAATCCAATGGGATC